ATTTCTTTTTTGGTAACCTAGTGTATTCATATCGCAATTCGAAGTTCCTAAAGGGAGTTACTTTATGTCTTACGTAGAACATATAACTATTACTCTATTACAAACCGCGGAACAGTCATTATTCATTTCTAAGAGACATCCTAGTAGTTTTATTTATTTTTTATTTAGTCATTTGAAGGTCTTTTTAATATAATAGCCGAAAAGAAAAATCTATTCTATGTTTTATCTGGATATCATTTATCCCTACGAAATACCAGATAAAAGAGAACGATTTTAGAAGGGATATAATGAAATTTTGTGATTGGTTCTTCCTAGAGTAAAGGATCTTTTTATTTGACTGATAGATACAACAAACAATAAATTATAACAAATATAAAAAATTAGAAACTTAAACTAAATAATATTAATATTAAATAATATTATAGTAATTAAAGTAATTAATAAATTAGAATAAACTAAAAAAGGTGCTCTTATTCGAAACGCCTTGTGATCTTCAACCAATTCTGCGCTTCAATATAATTACCCGGAGTAAGCGCTAGAGCTTGTTTCCAATATTCGGCAGCTTGATCGAACCAAGCCTCCGCAATTTCAGAATCTCCTTGTCGAATGGCCTGTTCTCCCCGGTCGGAATAGGAGGGTAAATTCCTTCCCTTAGAACCGTACTTGAGAGTTTCCGACCTCATACGGCTCAGCGGTCAAGTTCTTTTGGTGTCCGTTTTTTTAATATACCATATCTAATTGAATGATATTTCTCATGGATCTATCCCATTTTTGCTCTCGCGTTAACCAAAAGAAAAAGAGGTTATGAGTTTAAAACTTGAATTTTGCTTACTAATTTAATCAGTTTTATCTTTTTTCCTACCTTCATAAAGCAGAGGCTTTTCCACTATCAACTATCATTATAGTTTTCTAATAAAGATAACTATCTCGGTTTAATTTTAATATATATAAATTAATAAAAATTATTATATTTATTTATAGAATCCTTGAAAAGGATTTTCCTTTACTTTATAAGAAGGAAAAGGCTTACTATCTTTGGGATCTGATCCTACACCGCTGCTCAATACCTTAGGGGATCAACTCTATTACATAAGTTGATTCCTAACTTTTATTTCATATCATGACATAAATAAGCAGTTCTTATTGTATCGGCACAAAACCTCACGAATTGATCTTTACGGTGCTTCCTCTATCAATTAGATCCTTTATCCATCGAATAAAGTATCGAGGACTACCTATTTTTGCATATTCATAACTTCAAATTTTATGAAGTTTATTTCTTTGCTACAGCTGATAAAAATCGTTGTTTTGAACGATACATATGTAGAAAGCCCTTTTTTTCTAGTATTTATTAAGAAATTTGCTCTTTTTTTCCTTTTTTTCTATATTGGAGATAGTCGCACGTAATGACAGATCACGGCCATATTATTAAAGGCTTGTGGTAAGAATGGGTTTCGCTCTAGTGCACGAAAATAATATTCCAAAGCTTTCGTATGTTCTCCGTTTCTTGTGTGGATAAGGCCTATGTTGTAGAGTATATAACTTCGATCATAGGGATCAATTTCTAGTCGCATAGCTTCATAATAATTATGTAAAGCTTCTGCATAATTTCCTTCGGATTGAGCCGACATCCGTTACGGTCGTGATTCGATTCAAAAAATCTCCGTTTCAGAACCGTACATGAGATTTTCATCTCATACGGCTCCTCCTTTATGTACATAATGAGACTTATACATGGAATAAAAAAAGATTAAAATATTCTCATTATAAACTGAGTGGGGCTGGTGTTTTTACAAGAAATCTCTAACCAACCCTCTTGTAAAAGATCTTTCCTTAACATCAAGTATGTTGGTACTAGATAAAAAACGGGTGACTCCAACAATTTCTTTGTCTTAAACGCCTCTTAATTTTCAGGAATTAGTCACTTCAACAGTCTTCGATGGTTCTACGGGTATCCAAAGCACGAACGAGATGGATGTTTGTTGTCCCAACCATTCTTGTTAGTCCTGATCCTGATAAGGAAAAGGGATACTTTATAACAAAATAACAAAGTTTTCGTGTTGTTGATTCCGAGGAGTAGTGCCTCTTCCTCTATGCCTCCTATTGGTACTAGTGGAGTAGGTTTTTGACCTAACACAACCATAGGGGTGTAGTGTAACCTTTCGCTCAATACTCTATAATCGACAATTGAAGCATTTGAGGTTGCATTAATCGGGGATACACGACAGAAGGCTTTGTTTTATTTACAAACTTCACCTTCAACAAGCGTAGATTTTTTTCAATAATTATTTTATTTATATCCCGAATAATAATGCGCCTTTCTCCTAAGAATACTAAGAGCGGTAAAAAATATAAAAAAAATAAATAACTAAATAAAAAATAAAATAATCAAATCGCACCATCTCTGTAATAAGCGAATGCCTCTCTCTCGCCCGAAGTTGTCGGAATTATTCGTAATAAGATATTGGCTACAATTGAAAAGGTCTTATCAATAAAATTTCCATTTATTCGAGATCTAGACATAGGCAGAGATTCATTCTATAATTTCTTTTAATAATTAATAATAATAACCTTCGTGAGAAAAAAATCCCACAACCAACATAATTTTACAGTACGAAATAACATAAAAACAGACTCACTAAAATTAAACACTTCTACTCAAATTGTTTCTTTTTTACAGGAATAGATAAAAACTAATAAATATTTGAAGTCGATTAGATTCCATCCAAATGTAAATCTAGTAGTAGTAAGAATATAGGAAAATATTCCGATTTCATCAAAGTTGAAGAATCAACGAATTTATCCTTATCTGTAGGATAATTCGAGACGTTTTGATTAAATTCAAATTTTGATCCAAAGACGAAAAAGAATAAAATAATCGCTCTATAATGGATGAAAATAGAATAATAGTCTAAACTAAATAGAATCATGATCTAAGGGTAGCCATTAAAGATAGTCTAAAAAAATAGAGCAATTAGTGAGAGTTGTTCCAATTAAGTGATTTAATCGGATATAAAGATTCGAAAAAAAAATAGGGGATGCCATCTTTGTAAACATGAATAGATACCTTTATTTATTGGTTTTAACAGTTTGTCCCCGAAAATTATCTTTATCCCCCAGCCTCGAGTAAGGGTTTGTCAAAGTTTTTCTATTTTTATAGTTAAAATAAAATAGCGTGTACGCACTTATCCAAAAACCTAATATGAATTGCTAGTCACTAGGTTTATAGGTTTATGAAACTTTATCATTATGTAGGAGAGATGGCCGAGTGGTTCAAGGCGTAGCATTGGAACTGCTATGTAGGCTTTTGTTTACCGAGGGTTCGAATCCCTCTCTTTCCGTACCCTTGCACCTAATTTGTTTTTGTTATTGACCGCAATATAATATATCATAACAATAATAATGGACACCTTTATTCCAACAGTTAGGACTTTCGTTGATATGTTTTCACTATTTCTAAATCCCAATTTCTGTGGTATGTAAAATACTAGAAAGAATGGACAAGGAATGAAGATCTCCCTATCAACCTATGATACACGAATGGGAAAAAATACCCAGATAAACTCCCTTATCTCGAGTCTCTTTATATTGGTGAAAGGGAGGGCAAAATTGTCCGAATCCTTCTTTTTTTAGTTAGGTTTAAGTCTGACGAGAATAATATTCCACAACTAGCAATTCATTTATTTTCAAACCGACCCATTTACTATCTAGTATTTGATTGACTGATCCTTTATATTGGAATGGGTGAAGACTCAAATGTTTTGGCAATTCCTCACGGGAGGATGAATCAAGATAATTTTGAACCAAAGACTTAGATTTTTGTTCATCTCTCACTGTAATAATATCTCGGGGTTTGCAGCGATAACTTGGTATATCTACTATACCCCCATTAACTAAAATATGTCTATGGTTAACCAATTGGCGGGCTTGAGGCATAGTCGAAGCCATACCTAATCGAAAAAGGATATTATCCAACCGCATTTCAAGTAATTGTAGTAAAACTTGACCTGTTGACCCTTTTGCTTTTCCGGCAATATGAACGTATTTGAGTAATTGTTGTTCTGTAAGACCATAATGAAAGCGCAATTTTTGTTTTTCTTCTAAACGAATACGATATTGAGATTTTTTACCGGAGCGTAATTGGTTTCTAATATCGTTTCCGGCTCTAGGCTTTTTAGTAGTTAGTCCCGGTAAAGCCCCCAGACGACGTATTTTTTTGAAACAAGGCCCTCTGTAACGCGACATAAAGACTCCTTATAAAGTTGCATAAACCTAAATGAAATTAAACTAAACTAAATGATAAATACAAAAATAAAAAATAGAATATAAATTTGAAATTAAATAAAATTTATTGAATTATTGTATTGTACTACAAAGAAGAATTCGAAAGAATAATTAGATGAATTATATCAATATCCTGGCCTTAATATATTATAAATAATTTATAGTAGAAATAGTATAAATTTAAAATCTTCTTAGATAATATAAGAAAATAATAAGAATATAAATAAATAATTAAGGGTTCTTTTCTTAATTGGTCTACATAGATCAAACCCTTTTTATAATTGGAAGTTCTTATGAGATAATAGATGGGTACCCTTTGGGAAAGGGGGAAGAAGCCTTTTCAATTTCTTTGATTTCACATTATCAACATCAACTCTGGAAAAAAGAAAAATCAAACATATGGAGAAAAGCCAGCTATCGGAGTCGAACCGATGACCATCGCATTACAAATGCGATGCTCTAACCTCTGAGCTAAGCGGGCTCCCATAACATAAATTCTACACACATAGGAATTTAGTAAACTACTGGAATTTTAGATATTAACTGTTCGTTCTTAACTCTTCACAATTAAAATGAATATATTATATATATATAATATGAAATAAATAAATAAATATTGGATATTTTAATATTCTAAAACATATTAATTGCTATATTAAATATAGCAATATATAATTTCGATCTATTTATAATACCAAATATATGATTATCAATAA